ATAAACCCGCTAATATACCCAAAGTCCCTGCTGCAATATGATGAGAAGCTATTCCTCCTGGAACAAAAGGATCAAAACCTTCCACGCCCCACGATGGATTTACAGGTTGGACTTTTCCGGTTAGTCCATAAGGATCGGACACCCATATTCCAGGACCGTACAAGCCTGTTACATGAAATGCACCAAAACCAAAGCAAGCCACCCCTGAAAGAAATAAATGAATTCCAAAGATCTTGGGCAAATCCAAAGAGGGTTTTCCTGTACGTTCATCGGTAAATATTTCTAGATCCCAATATACCCAATGCCAGATAGCTGCCAAAAAGCATAAGCCGGAAAAAACAATATGTGCTCCAGCTACACCTTCGTAACTCCAAATACCTGGATTCGTTACAGTCCCTCCTGTGATACTCCAACCGCCCCATGAATTGGTTATTCCCAAACGAGTCATGAAAGGTATAACGAACATGCCCTGTCTCCACATTGGATCAAGAACAGGATCAGAGGGATCAAAAACTGCTAATTCATACAGAGCCATCGAACCGGCCCAACCAGCAACCAGAGCTGTATGCATTATATGAACAGAAATCAACCTACCAGGATCATTCAATACAACGGTATGAACACGATACCAAGGTAAACCCATGAAAAATACCCCTTTAAAAATAGACACTACGTAACTTTATTGCATTGGAATATACTATGACTATCCTATGGACCTCCCCTGTTCCGTGTATTTTTTTAGAACATGGGTGGATATTTGTTCTATTATGTTGGTAATAACGAAACAATTCTGTTCGTAGGAACAAAGAGAAGCAAATTTATTCTATACTCGATAAGTACCAATACGCAATGGGCAGTTTATACCAAGAAAATATGTCCATATTTATTCATTATTATAAGGTCGTATTCGTAATAATTTGACTTTATTCAGCCTGTCTTTTTTTATGAATTTTTCTAATCTATAGATAAAATAAAAGAAAATATTATAAAGATAATCAAACCTTATTTTTACGTTTCCACATCAAAGTGAAATATAGTACTTAGTTCTTTTTCCTTCAACTAATGCCTATTGGTGTTCCAAAAGTACCTTTCCGACTTCCTGGAGAGGACGATGCATCTTGGATTGACGTATAGTGCGACTTGTCAGATCTATTGGGTCATATGGAATTTACCCGTTCTCTCCCTCAATCGAGATATCCTCTGGTTCGCCCAAGAAAGCTGAATTGAATCATCGAAAATTTGGAGCGCGAACTTGATACTTTAATTAGATCCATTTTGGGGGTATTCATCTTATTATACTATTCTAAATTAGATTAGAATAATTTATGGTTGGCTTGGTTGAACTAAAAATGAAGTATCCAGGCTCCGTTTAGAAAAAACCCAATCTTGTAAGATTTCTATGATTCCTATATTCTTATTTGTTTAATAAATACTTGGTGGAAGATATGAAAAAAATTGAAAAAAGAGAAAGTCATAACAAAAATAAATGGTAAGGGGGCATTTGTTCTATATGTGCAAATCCAAATCGGGCAGATCTTTACCCGGAGTAGAGCATAAACCTAAAAAGATGAAAGAGACCCGTTCAGGAACAAGAAAATACCATCGTGATTCGCATTAAATCTCGATGAAAGAATACATCAATGAGAAGTTAATTCGAGAAGTTTAGTGACTTCTTTCTATTATAAGTATAAGAAAAAGGAGTCAAAACAAGTCTTTATTGAGAAATCGAATAAAAGGTCCTTTCCTTAGAAGCCAGAAAAATCTGCTATAGCTATAAAAAAGAATGAGGACTGGAATCTATACATTGATTCTTTTTTTTTTCGAAATTTTTTGAACCGTATGCATCAAAAGGTGCATGTACGGTTCCTAACGGATACAGCTTTACCCTAATCAACCGACTTTATCGAGAAAGATTACTTTTTTTAGGCCAAGGGGTTGATAGCGAGATCTCGAATCAACTTATCGGTCTTATGGTATATCTTAGTATCGAGGACGATACCAAAGATATTTATTTGTTTATAAACTCTCCTGGGGGGTGGGTAATACCTGGAATAGCTATTTACGATACTATGCAATTTGTACGACCAGATGTCCATACAGTATGCATGGGGTTAGCTGCCTCCATGGGATCTTTTCTCCTGGTCGGAGGAGAAATTACCAAACGTCTAGCATTCCCTCACGCTTGGCGCCAATGAGGTTTTTATTTGAAAGAAAAAAGAAGACTATGCCTTCGCCATATGAATATTAAGTAACAATAGCATGGCACTTCGAATTCGATATGAGAATTTTTTTTTTTCAAAACGTTAGATTATGTATCGAGAGAGTAGTATGAGATAAAAAAGATTTCCGATTTTCTCTTATCTATCGGGAGTCCAGTTCAGCGTCACAAACTTTTTTTGTTTTCACACCGGGAGACTCTTAACAAAATTTTTGTTATGAAAGAGCGCGAAAAACAAGATATTGAATCAAAAAGAAACTTTGGGATTGCTGAATCACAGACAACAAAATTAAATAAATATATACAGCAACGGAGCCGTCATAGTATTTTGGAAATCCTCTCAAAGGAAGGATGGCTTTTTGATCATTTACCTACATTTACCTATCTGCCCCAAGTCTGATAGATTTTCTTTCTTCAAGGGTAAGGGTCAATTTTATTGTAGAGCCGTATGCAATGCACAAATTATGCCTGTACGGTTGTTCAATTCTATCTTTTTTTATTATTCTTATTTTTCTTTTCTCTTCGCTTCATCATGCGAGATAAAGAAACCTTTTATTATGATCATCAGGGTAATGATCCATCAACCTGCTAGTGGTTTTTATGAGACACAAGTGGGAGAATTTATCTTGGAAGCGGAAGAACTGCTGAAACTGCGTGAAACCATCACAAGGGTTTATGTACAAAGAACGGGTAAACCATTATGGGTTGTATCCGAAGACATGGAAAGAGATGTTTTTATGTCAGCAACAGAAGCACAAGCTTATGGAATTATTGATCTTGTAGCAGTTGAATGAAAATAATGTAACATACATGGATTTCACGCAAATCCATGCATGAAATTTAATCTCCGAGGTTCTTAATTCTTTTAAATATTTAAATATAAGTAATTCATAATCAAATCATCCGGTTAGGATTAATCTAAACCAGCCCATTCATTATGTATATGATTCAACATGCCAACGATTAAACAACTTATTAGAAATACAAGACAGCCAATAAAAAATGTCACCAAATCCCCTGCGCTTCGGGGATGCCCTCAGCGCCGAGGAACATGTACTAGGGTGTATGTGCGACTCGTTTAGATCGTGAGCTGGCACAAAAAAAGAAAACTGCTTTTACAGTATCAAGGATCAGTACCGCTGAATAGGATAGAATGGAAGAAGGAATTTCATCCACTATATAAAAAATAAAATATAAAAAAATCTATCATATCTCTTCATTGTGTATGAAATTTATGGTTTTCGTTGGTGCAAATCCAATCACCTCAATTCTCCATTGATAGCAAACGGTTATCCATTAAGCGGAAGAAATCTTATTTTAAAAACAAAAAGATTAGGTCCCCACTTTGGCAAGAACGGACTAACAGGGTCAGCTACCCAGCTAACTTTCATAATTAAATACCGTTACTGTATAGGTAGATCTCATTGTGAAAGACCTATTACTTTACTGGATAATTCATGGGTAGAGCCAAAGAGTGGGAACTATACAAGTTCCCAATAACATAAAGTAAAGGCTCCGGTGTATAGAAAAGACCTCACCGTTTAAGAAGTAACCATAAAAACGATGGAACCCACTTTTATTTTTTTATTTACTCTATTTTTAGACACCTAACAGAAGACAATTTCGTATTTCGCAGTGAAATATCTAAAAAAATCGTGGTCGGGGAGGTTATAGTAGCCAAAGCCATTGGAATTTTAATTTTATACATTGGAAAAATCCGTTTTGTTATTAAAAGACTAGGAAAGGGGAAAAGAATAACTGAAAGAACGGAAATCAATTAGTTATTCATCAAAGGTTCATTTATTCAATGACTAGAATTAAACGGGGATATGTAGCTCGGAGACGTAGAACAAAAATTCGTTTATTTGCATCAAGCTTTCGAGGAGCTCATTCAAGACTTACTCGAACTATTACTCAACAGAAAATAAGAGCTTTGGTTTCGGCTCATCGGGATAGGGATAGGCAAAAGCGAAATTTTCGTCGTTTGTGGATCACTCGAATAAACGCAGTAATTCGCGAAAATAGAGTAACTTATAGTTATAGTAGATTAATACACGATCTATATAATAAACAGTTGCTTCTTAATCGTAAAATACTTGCACAAATAGCTATATTCAATAGGAATTCTCTTTACATGATTTCCAATGAGATCATAAACGAAGTAGAATCCACCGGAATAATTTAAACGGAGTTCCCCGGAGAATGAACTCCGGGAGGATAGAATAAAAATTACTATGAGTAAATATTTTAAAATATTCAAAATGAATAAACACGTTCAATAAAAAAGTTTATTCTTTTCCGATTGATTTAGTATTTATATTACGACACGATAATTCAATCTAGATTCTCGGATCTTTCGAGCAAAAAAAATACCAATCCGAACTCAAAGGAGGGTTGGAATTATAATTTTAGTGAAGAAAGAGTAAGGCGGCTAGTTATTACTAGTTCTAAGACCAGTAGTTCTGGGGGCCGACTCGGTTCTTTCAAATTGTTTCTCATTATTGAGAAAGGGTAACAAAGATAAAATACGAGCTTGTTTTATGGCAGTAGTAATTAATCGTTGTTGTTTCAAGGTCAATCTATTCACCCGTCTAGATAATATTTTTCCTTGTTCACTAATAAACCGACTAATTAAACTCATGTTTCTATAATCAATTCGATCCCCCGATTCAATCGGGGGCAAACGCTTACGAAAAGTTCTCTTGGATTTAAGAAAAGGTCGCTTGGATTTATCCATGGTTTGTTTGTTTATTCCTTATCCAGAAAATCCTATTTTGGTTAAAATGAATTAGAATTCAGAAATAGGATTTTTTTTATATATGTTATAGTTATATATAATGTTATTTTTTCTATTTACTTGAAAGGAGGTACTCTATTTTTTTATCTCCCCATGAATGGTATGTTTGGAACAATAGCGACAGAATTTTCTCAATTCTAATCGATTAGGCGTATTCTGTCGGTTCTTTTGAGTAATATATCTGGAAATGCCCATCGATCTCTTACTCTTATTAGCACCGTTTCGGACACAAGCGGTACATTCCAAAATTACCCTTAGTCGGACATCTTTACCCTTGGCCATGAACCTCCTTTTAATTTTTGATTTACTCAACTCTTCTATTTTCAATTTGAAACGAAGAAGAAAGGCAGGAAAAAATATAAGTTACTCACTTCAAATCTAAAAGATCAATAATCAATAAAGTAATGAAAATCGTAGAAAATGTAAATAATACAATGATTTCTAAACTCTATTTACAAATTGAAATACAGTTGTAAAATACTCTTGCCTTAGACCCACATTTCTATTCTACCCCATTCCGATATTCATGTAATTCAAACTTGAATCTGAGTCTCACAGACATTGAATCCGTTTTGATTCTTTCTCTTTCCTCCCTTATTCTAAATTCTAAAAAGGGAAAAAAGAGAAAAGAGGGGGGGATTAGTCACAAATATTTGATTGTATCTTTAATCTTTTTAATTCCTTTCCATGTCAATAACTAGAATGAAAAAAGGGGAATGTCAACGCATCCGGAAAAAAACGATTAATCTCTATCAATAAACCCGCTAAAGCTCCAAACCATAACGTGCTTAGAACTGGTGCCACGGAGAGATATGTTTTTAGATCTCGCATTCAAAACCCTCCTTCTTTTATTGTAATACATAAAAATAATGCATATATGATCAGATATGTAGTTAAGGACCTCTTCTAGTTGTACACAGAATCCCTAATTGAATTATACAATAATCTATTAAATAAATCATATTTTTCTTTTATTAAAACAGAAAAAAATACCCCCTACTTACCGAGTATTTCCTAAATAATTTATATATTATACTTTTACGGTGGGTTCTGTATTTCATATGTATACAAGTCTTTTACTATTATTTATATGTTAAATGAAACCAAAAAGACGAAATGGGCATAAATTTTATGTATATCTGTGGAGAAAATAACAATGTGGAAAACAAGACAGGAATTCTCTACAATGACACTGTAGAGAAATTGAAGGGATGTAGCGCAGCTTGGTAGCGCGTTTGTTTTGGGTACAAAATGTCACGGGTTCAAATCCTGTCATCCCTACTTATTACTGTTCAAAAGACAAAAAATACAAAAGAGCAGTAACGAGGGATCCGTTGAGATCGATTCAAAACAAAAGAGAATCCTTTTCTTTAGGGTCTTATCTAGAAAGCGCTCTTAGTTCAGTTCGGTAGAACGTGGGTCTCCAAAACCCGATGTCGTAGGTTCAAATCCTACAGAGCGTGATTTTTTTCTTTCTTATCTTAGATCGTGAAATAAATTCAGTAACTTGTACAGCAATCGGAATTTGACCTCCTGTAAACGAGGAGGTCAATTCAAAAAGGAGATGTTAATTAATCAAAGGTCCAACTGATCACCCCGCCTGTATTGTAAATATGCAGTTACGAATAATCCAGCCAAAGTAATAGGAATTAGGCCTAACACGATTCCAAATAGAGAAACTTCAATCATTTCATTTTGTTTGAAAGGAGAAAAAAATAGGTAATATCTATACCTAAATATTAATCCGAATTGGCACGAATCTCAATGACCAAGAATGGACAATTGGCGCGTTAAGTAACTAATGATTGATTTCATTTCTTTTTATGGATTTTGTTTTTCAAATATTAATTTTAAATAAGTCGTATTTTGCTCAGACCAATCAATAGAGCTGACGTTATAGTTAAAGCCGCTAGTAGAAAACCGAAATAACTGGTTATAGTAAGCATGAAGGAGCTAAATCAATTTTTTTATGCATATAGTTCTAAAGCACTTACCTAAGTTTCTATTTTTTCAAAATAGTAGGATAGGCCAAAATACCAATGGAAAGAATAATTTTCAATTGAAATGAAAGTTTTAGATTCATCTATCATTATAGACGGCACTAACAAAGAAAAAGTAACAGGCATATAAAGCGAATCTGTAACATCTATTCATCCCACGATTTCAATCAACCAATTCTATTTTTTGAAGAACTCCTGGGTAAACTAATAATAGGAACTGGGTCGTGTAACTTCATTCAAAAAAGAAACTCTTTTTTCATTATTCAATAATTTTTTTTATCATTTCTTCTATTTTTGATAAAAGAGTAACTTATCAAGCTTTTTACTTTTTACTTTACCTTAATTTTAACTCATTACATTAAGTATATAATTAGAGGCTCATTCACATAATCGAGTCAATGAGAAGAAAAAAGTGATCACACGATCACTTAAGAGCCTTTGGGTAGAGATCCAATCAATACATCATAATTATTGATTTTTTTTTC